GACTGTATTGTTACTCTTGCTCCCATCAGGATAAATCTGACCCCTTCCTCTGTTCCCACCTACATATATGGGATATTTTAAGAAGTGAACGTCTTTCCTCGTAGCAGGGTCGGGGGAAAGAATGGGAAAGGCGATTTCACTATATTTCTGACCAGGAACAGGACCTATCACAAGAATATTTCTTTTATTGGGACGATAACTCTGAAAAGACAGATTTCCCATCTTTTCTCTCACCTCGGGAGAAATACGATCGGGGGGGGCTAACTCGAATCCCTCGGGTAAAATAAGAACAGCCCCCACATTCAAAGCCCCCTTTTTACCATTAGCAAGAACTTGTTTCAGTTGCATATCATAAGGGATTCGAACAACTGCTTCAAATACAGTATCAGGAAGCACGGTTTGCGGAACTTCAATATCCACGGGCTTATTAGCTAAATGGCAATTGGCACATACAATTCGTCCAGTTGCTTCTCGTGGGTTTTCATAACCCTGCTGCGCAAAAATGGGATATGCATTTGAAATAGATGCCCGAGTTATTACATATATCATGATCGATACAGAAATCGATTGAGTCATCTGTTCCTTTACCCAAGAAAAAGTATTTCTATTTTGCATGTCCAATCATTGATCCCGGAATTTCTACAATAAATTAGATAGGTAGCTAGTATAGTTCCCTATACACGAGTCTGTCATTGTACTGGGATAATTGTACTGGATACTTGAATATAGGACGAATACCTTGAAGAGCTAGAAGTATAAAGAATTAAGTAAGATTGAAAATGCTTTCTTTATATACGAAGAAAGATTCTGATTTGATTGATATCAGGAGATCAAATGAGTTCTTCATTCATTCATTGAATGATAAATAACTACAAGTGAAGGAGATACACGATTTAAATAATAGAAGATCCAATATTTCACAATTGTATCTAGAATAACTGGAAAAGTGGAAACAAGACTAGATATAATTTGATCGTTATGAACCAATCCAAAATCGTTGTAGACCGAACCAATCATTAGTTCCCAACCATGGGTCGAATGAAATCCGATCCATAAATCAGTAACTAAAAGAATCAAAAAAGCTTTTATTGTGTCACTTAAGTTATAGAGGAATTCCTGAATCCAAGAATTAAGAATGACAAGTTCTTCATTACCCAGAATAAAATAACCACTTAGAATAGCGAAACAAATTATATTTGTCGAGAAATCAAAAATGATATGGAGATGATATTCATTGTGTGTTTTGACCAATTGTATCGTTTCCTTGTGTATTCCTATACGAAGTTTTTGTATATGCGTCTCCGGGTACTCCTTTATCATTTCATCCAAGAGGAATAGTTCTTCCAATTCTATGAATCTTTCTAGAACGTTTTTCTCTTGAATATCATTCAAAAAAGTTTCGGATTTCCCGGTATTCCACCAATTAGTAACCCAAGGTTCCAGACATTTATTAAATGAGAGAGAGACCCACCAGGGCAAAAATATTATGGATGAAATATATGGGAGGGAGACCCAGGCTTTCTTTTTTTTTTCATTTTTATCCTAAAAGGACCCTTATTCTATTTCTATATTCCTTTCCTTCTAGATCCGAGATCTAAATTATTACACAAAAATAGGAAATAGATCCATGGGTTCAATACCTTTTTATAGAACTCGTACTTCAGAGAAATATCAGATAGAGTCGACGGTTGTATTTGTATTAAAAAGGAAATTCGCAAGTTTTTTTCCATTTTTTCTTCAGTTCATTTCAAAATACTTCAATTGGTACGCGCAAGAAATAGGCCAATTCGGCAGCTTTTTGTTCAATTTCTCGTGGAGTAAAATACTCATCAGTACGAGTCAAGGGAATGGCTCCTTGGCCTCTGATTTCCATATAAAGGACACGACGAGGATAAAGACCCTCTTTAACCTCCATTCTGATTGATTGTATATCTCTCATAAGTAAGCGAAGGAAGATGCGACGATTTATTCCAGGAAATCCCCAACGAAAAATACACACTATTCCTTCTTTTCTATCGAATCTGTTATAACCACTACCTACATTCCATGAAATTGTGCACCACAAATAGGAGCTAATGAATAGACCTGCGATCCCATAGAAAGACATCACGATCCCTTGTGGAAAAAAAAGAATTTGCTGAGATGGAAATACGGATATCAGATTCCTACCAAGATAACTGGAAGTTCCAACCACTAAGAATCCTAGTGAACCTAAAAAAAGGATACAGGCCCAGAAAAAATTACTTGTTTTTCGAGACCCCATTATAAGTTCTATCCATATATGTTCTGATCGCCAATTCATACTCTACTAGATCCAGTTGCATTCGATTGGAATTGAGAGAATAACCCAAATGAATTTTACTTTCTTGATCCCGAAGTCACTTTCATTAACTAGCACTATTCTGATGTAAACCGTTAGAAGTAATTTGTTAGATACATTGACTTTCCATTTAAATAAAATATTCGCCGATCCATTTTTTATTTAACCAGCTATACCTGCATATACATGCATTTATGCGGATACATGATATCCGCATAAATGCATAATAGTTCTTTCATTTGTGTTCGTAAAGAGTCACATATCGTACCATATTACACTAAATAAATATCTGTATTATGATCCAGTGTTGAAATAAATTGATGAGATTTGGTCCCATCGGATCTAGACAATCTTATTTTTTTGGACATGAAGAGATAAAGAAGCCATTGCAATTGCCGGAAATACTAGGCCCACTAAAGGCACAAAAATAGAGGGTAAGTTGAGATCTGTCATAGAATGGGTGCCTCGATTTAATATTTCTATCTATTAGAAAGAAAAAGATATCTTATGATATGATAAGTATATCTATCCTAAGTATATATCATAAACTATATTATATTTATAATATGATTTTATTATATTTATAATATGATTTTATCATTTTTTGATATTTATATAATATTTCTAATATTATTTATTATATATAAAAATATTATTTAATAATTATATTCTAATTATTTATTAATAATTTATTCAATTTAATAATGATTTCGATATTTTTTTTATTGTCTATATTAATACGTAAGAAGGCCAGATAATTTTTTTTTTTATTTTCCCTAATTCTAATTCCTCGGAGGGAGAAATTCACTTTTTTATCCTGTTGATAGAAGGTTCGTGATTACTAATCATGAATAGAGGTAGGATAAAAAAATAGATCTGGAGGAAAAACTAAAAAGTAATTACCCGAAACTTCTAACTCTTATTACAAGTAGAACTTATGTCATCAAAGAAAACACCATTCTTTTTAGTTTTTTTTTTGATTACGATGAACTAAATACTTGTTCGCTACAAATAACTGAATTTAGTACTATACTTTATTAATTTTTTGAATTTTGATTCAAGGGAAAGAAACCGTGGAGCTGAAATAACTCACTCAGAACACCTTTTAAAGGATTACGTGGTACAATTGGGTCAAATAAGCCTTTATGGAATAAATACTCAGCCGCTTGTGAACCATCGGGTACTGTCTTATTCAATGTTTGTTCAATTACTCTTTTGCCCGCAAATGCAATGTAGGCATTAGGTTCAGCAACAATGACATCTCCCAACATACCAAAACTGGCTGTTACTCCACCGGTTGTAGGAGATGTAAGGATTGATACATAGAATAATTTTTTATTTGATTGATAATTATGTGAAGCGGAAGATATTTTAGCCATTTGCATCAAACTCAAACTTCCTTCTTGCATGCGCGCTCCTCCAGAAGCACACACAATAATGACAGGTAGAGATCGATTAGTAGCATACTCGATCAAACGGGTGATTTTCTCGCCTACTACAGATCCCATACTACCTCCCATGAACTTAAAATCCATAACTCCAATTGCTATGGGAATACCATTTAGTTGACCTATGCCTGTTTGAACAGCTTCAGTTAAACCTGTCTTTCTTTGATAAGAATCGATACGATCTCTATAGGGTTTCCCCTCTGAATGAAATTCAATGGGGTCCATAGAGACCATATCTTCATCCATAGGATCCCAAGTCCCCGGATCAATCGAAAGTTCGATTCTATCTGAACTGCTCATTTTCAAATGATATCCACACTGTTCACAAATATTCATTTTTGACCTAAAAAATTTTTTATAATTTAATCCATAACAATTTTCGCATTGAATCCATAAATGTCTGTATTTTTTTTTTCTACCGAAATCATTAGATCTTCTTCTTATATTGAAATCACTGCCATTTTTACTAGTTCTTATACCAGAACTCCCACTTTCACTACTGGTTACATTTTCAGTACAAATGAAACTATAAATGTAACTGTCACTGTAATTGTCGGTACCACCCGAAATGGAACTATTAATACTGACTTCAAAACGAAGATAATTATCAATGCAACTATTAATGTGATTATTCCAACTAGATTGAGTATCATATATGTAATGATAATAGTTGTGATTGTTTCTCTTAGACCCATTATTTAAATAACTAGAAAAAAAACTTTCTAGTTCACTCAGAAAAGAACTATCATTGTCAATCTCAAAAATCAGATTTTCAATATCAAAACATACAGAAAAACTGTCACCATTACTATCCCTAACTAAAAAAGTGTCATCAGAGATCAAACTCCAAATATCCCTGATATCAAATAAATAATCAACATTTCTGAAACTATAACTGCCACTATCACTCCGACTAGGAATGTTTTTCTCCGTACCATTTAGAATGGGTTCTTCACTTCCACTGGTATGTCCAATAGCATCAAGACTATCCATTGATTTATTTAGTCCACACCTATGTTCTAACTTATCGTTAGACAACATCGAATTGAACCACCATTTTTCCATAGAGTCTTCTTGCCCCCTATTTGATGAAAATACAATAGATGAATAGTCATTCCATGAATAATCATTTTACTATTTTATTTCCTATCAGGAATTAAGCATATGAATCCAATCATTAAGATTGTTAACTAATAAGATTACAATAACGTAACAAGTGAGTATTGAAAGTA